TAAATAAGAAATTGCATGAACTTAGATCAATCAAATAATATAAATAATTCGCACTAATCAATTTAATTTGGCCATTTAGATTGTATTCCGTTGGAATAATGATAAACAAAACGGAAGGGAGAAAGGAATTTGCAAAAAACAGGATTCCTAAAAAAATGGATTGATTCTCGAATCCAATTGAATCTAATGGTTTACGTTATGGAAGAAAGACATGTATATGTGATATTAGATATTGACTAGTTATATATGAACTAAAGATATATTTCATTTGCCCTACTACTGCGTGTGGGTTCCAATAGAAGTCTTTTCATACCGTTGTGGCTGTGAATTGGCTGAAAAAAAAGAGCTGAAATCAAGAAAAGATGGAAGAATTGAAATAACAGTTCGGAACCAAGAAATGGAAGAACTAAAGTTCTATGGATTCACAAACCCTGTGGATAGAAACGAAAAAAGAGATATCGAAGTAGTTCTGATGATTCAATAATATTCTTACTTAAATTCAAAGTTCTTAATTACTTCGACCGACTGAATACTATTGATGGAATAATTAAGTCCTAATTCATTGGTTGGTTGTATCATTAACCATTTCTTTTTGTTGGTATGAGGAACTTATCATGAATCCACTGATTTCTGCTGCTTCCGTTATTGCTGCTGGATTGGCTGTAGGGCTTGCTTCTATTGGACCTGGAGTTGGTCAAGGGACTGCTGCGGGTCAAGCCGTAGAGGGTATCGCAAGACAGCCCGAGGCAGAGGGAAAAATACGGGGTACTCTATTGCTTAGTTTAGCTTTTATGGAAGCTTTAACGATTTATGGATTGGTTGTGGCACTAGCACTTTTATTTGCGAATCCTTTTGTTTAATTGTTTAATCTTAGAAATAGGAAAAATACACATTTTCCTATTTTATTGCCTTGGACTTGTCATTTGCTTTTTCAAATTAGATCAAGATTTCACTCCTACAATTCCTTATTCGTTGAGAAAATAAGCTACGGGAAGGGCTGATTTGCCGGTGAGGAATTAGTATACCGACTCGCTTTCATCCTTCCCGTTCGTAGTCCAAGGGAAATTAGGTGTTGCAACAATCACGGGGTAGTTCATACTTTATAACTATATAACTATGACTCGAAGATTTTCAAAAAAAAAAAGAATAAATAAAAAAGAGGGTCAAAGTGAGAGAAAAAGAACTCTAGTCGATTTTTTAATCTATCTATAAGAGGAGATTATATGAAAAATGTAACCGATTCTTTCGTTTCTTTGGGCCACTGGCCATCTGCCGGGAGTTTCGGATTTAATACCGATATTTTAGCAACAAATCCAATAAATCTAAGTGTAGTGATTGGTGTATTGATCTTTTTTGGAAAGGGAGTGTGTGTGAGTTGTTTATTTCAAGAATAGGCTGGATCCAATCAGCTGTACCCCCTTTCGTTATAACTAGGAAAGAAAGGTGCATGATCTCGCGAATTACTTCGTAAGAAATTAGATGCAAGAACCACAGCATTTCGTGATTAATTGGCAAATCCACTTTGATTCTCTAGCAACCAAAAATGCGAGGCTGTTAAGATGGTTAAAGCAAATCGTTTGAAGTCTAGACGCAGCATGGTACTCTTTCTACCACTATGTTAATATAGAGATGGTTTTCAAATGAATATTTTATCGATATAGAACACTCATCTCGATAAAAATGATTTGAGCTGCTTATTCTAAAAAAGGGCATTTTGCCTCTTTTATCCAATGCTGAATCGACGACCTATGCCTTATGTATAAGTAAGAAGCATTTTTTGGAGTTGAACTGAAGTGAAGAAACAAAAAAAAAGAAACAACTTTGCTGACAATTACATATTTTTATTTTGTCAGAAGAGTCCTCTAAGCATTTTGGTTTTGCATTAAATTCGTTTTTTTCATTTTTTTTTTGGACTATGAAGAGGATAGGCTCATTACATTCATAAAAAAGGGGCTATGAGAATTTACCCTAAGTAATTGAGCGTGAGAGCCAAATGAAGCGAAAGATTCATGTTTGGTTCGGGAAGGGATTATGGAAGTTTTAAAATGAACGGAAAGATAATCTACTTTCATTAAGTGATTTATTAGATAATCGAAAACAGAGGATCTTAAATACTATTCGAAATTCAGAAGAACTACGTGGGGGGGCCATCGAACAACTGGAAAAAGCCCGGGCCCGCTTACGGAAAGTAGAAATGGAAGCAGATCAATTTCGGGTGAATGGATACTCTGAGATAGAGCGAGAAAAATTGAATTTGATTAATTCAACTTATAAGACTTTGGAACAATTAGAAAATTACAAAAATGAAACGATTCGGTTTGAACAGCAAAGGACAGTTAATCAAGTCCGACAGCGGGTTTTCCAACAAGCCTTACAAGGAGCTCTAGGAACTCTGAATAGTTGTTTGAATAAGGAATTACATTTACGTACCATTAGTGCCAATATTGGCATGTTGGGGGCGATGAAAGAAATAACCGATTAGTCTTTCTACTTTATTACT